ATCCAATCAAAGGAATAATTGGAACTAATGTATCAAGCTTCTTCATAGCATTATCCATTATAAATGAATTTTCTAGCATTTGACCCCGTACCACCGAAAGGTTTGGTCGCATACTTGAAAAATAACCCAAAAAATCAAGGGAATGCTTGTATAATTGGTTTATATAAATCCTTCCTGGTTGAGACCACACATAAGAATGACACTGCCATAAATTGACAAGATAATATTTCCACTTATTCATCAGAAGAGGGGTATCCTTCGAAGACAGAATAGATTTTCCTTGATATCTAACATAATGCATAAAAGGATCCTTGAAGAACCATAAGATGGCGGCCGGAAAATCATTAACGAAGACTTCTTCTACAGGATCTTTTTTTTTTTCATAGAAATGTATTCGCTCAAAAAAGATACCAGAAGAGGTTAATCGTAAATGAGAAGATTGATTACGAAGAAAAAGTAAAATGGATTCGTATTCACATACATGAGAATTATATAGGAGCAAGAATAATCGTGGATTACTTTTTGAAAAAATAATTTTTTTTGGAGTAATAAGACTATTCCAATTAGAATACTCGTGAAGAAAGAGTCGTAATAAATGTAAAGAAGAGGGATCTTTCACCCAATAGCGAAGGGTTTGAACCAAGATTTCCAGATGAATGGGGTAGGGTATTAGTACATCTGATACATAATTTAAATGTGGGAATTTGTCCTCTAAAAAAGGAAATATTGAATGAATTGATCGTAAATTATAAGATTTTACGATTTCTGTCGCCTCTAAGGAAGATACTAATCGTCGGGAAAACGGAATTTCCACAATGACTGCAAATCCCTCCGACATCATTTGAGAATACAAATTTTTGTTGTACCCAAAAAATTTATTTTGGTTAGAATCATTAGCGGAAATTATCAAATGATTCTGTTGATACATTCGACTAATTAAACGTTTTATAATTAGTAAACTATATTTAGTGTCATAACCTACATTATCCAACAAAATAGATCTATTTAAACCATGATCATGAGCAAGTGCATAAATATACTCCCGAAAGATAAGTGGGTATAGGAAGTCATGTTGCTGATATCTATCTAGTTCTAAATATCCTTGAAATTCTTCCATTTTTTATTTGAACAAGAAAAGAAATAGGTGATTTATTGGGTTATCAAATGATACATAGTACGATACAGTCAAAACAAGGTATTATAGTAAGAAAATACCTCGGAACAAGTAAGACTCATCAACAGACTCTCTAGCCTCTCTTTTTCCATCTAATTGATTTATGTTCATTCTAGGGTAACAAGATGGTTAGAAGTCCTTTATTTTTTCAATCCAATCGCTCTTTTGATTTTGAAAAATCTTTATCAATATACTGCCTTCTTCTACACATTTATCTCTACCCCATAATGGGTAATAGCTAATAATTAGGACTCATAAGAAATTTATAATCCACTCATGGGAAAAGTTTTTCCCGTATTAAGCACTAATATATTTTTAACGTCTAATTAGATCGGGTAATCATTCAAAAATTAAGAACAGAAGCTCATTACTTTTTGTTTCCCTATAATTGGAACCGTAGTAGGGCTCTACCCATTTATTCACTCGACCAAATTCATTTTTTTTATTACACGACAAGAATTCAAACAATTTAAATAAGGTTTTGGACCTATTCGGTAAGAATGAAATATTCTTAGAATTATCCATTGATACGACATGCTGCTTTTTCCATTCATTCCTTTCAGGATCAGTCGTGGTCTTACAAACTCTACCGATGGTATGGACGAATCTTTTGCTTCATACAAATGTGTAAAAGATGCTAGCCGCACTTAAAAGCCGAGTACTCTACCGTTGAGTTAGCAACCCAAATAAAATAATTAGAATGTGTAGATACAATCGGAATCTCAATAAAAAAAAGATTGAATTGCACAACGCAATCCAAACCAATCAAAACATTAAAATAGCAAAAATTTTTAAAATTCTAATTGATTAGATTCTGAACATAATAAAAATGAACAGATCCGATGAAAAAATTCTCAGATAAAAATAGGGATAAAGTAAAATATTTATAAATAGCTCCTTGTCTCTTATGTCATCCATTAATTCTATAGTATATATAGATTTTTATTGAGTTTAATCTTAATCAAAAAAAGACTTCTTGTATCACAGAAAATACAAGAACCCATTATTTGAATGAAATAAAAGCTATGGGACGGAGATATAAATGGATCCTTTTATCCACGATCGGATTATATTTATTTGATACACTGTTGTCAATATGAATGTTGAGAAAAGAATACAAAAGAAAAAACAATTTATAAATATAACTAACAATTCCAATTTCAATCAATTAGACAATTAGAATTATAAGAAAAAATAAGAAAACAAAAAACTAAGGACTTGTGTTGGATTGGCACTATATAGAATATTTCTATACAACACAACATTGATACAATATTGGTGGAAAAATAAATTAAGTAAAAAATGAGGTTTATTCACTAATCACTAAAATAAGCAAGTGAAATCCTTTGTGTTTTTTTATTTGTTCCTTAACTCATTGACAGTAATCTCAAAATTTTATATTTATAGACCCGATTACTTCATTTATTTATTCACTTAATCTTTTTCTATCTATTTTATATATATCAATAAAATTTATATCAATAAAATAGAAATAGATTTTTGTCGTTATAAAAGACACTCTTTTATAGTAACAATAATAAATTTAGTATGATATAGATATAATTTAGTATGATATAAATAGAACAAAAGAGGAAATAGCAAAGAAACAAAAAGGTTATACAAGGCTATATACAAATCATCCACATTTTTTTTATTTCATTAATTGAATTATATTTGTTGATTAGGGCGAAGTTCCGTAAAAACCCCCGCCCTTTTTGAAATATCATGAACAGTTCCTGTAGGTTGAGCACCTTTTTCAAGGAAATATAGAATAGCCGGAACATTTAAATAGATTTGATTCTTTATCGGGTCATAAAAACCCACTTTACGAAGATCTCTTCCCTCTCGTCGGGATCGAACATCAATTGCAACGATTCGATAAATGGCTCATTGGGATAGATGAACAATACTCCCCCCCCTAGAAACGTATAAGAAGTTTTCTCCTCGTACGGCTCGAGAAAATTCTAAATTATGTCTATGTATAGAATCATAATATCAAATAGATCCATAAAATCATCAAATTCATTATATTATTGATTTTAGTTTAAATACTTTTTCTTAGTCTCCCCCCCCCCCCAAAAAAAAAATTATTTGTATCCTCATAACTCAAGTTGAATAACTCTCAAATAACTCAAAAGAAACCTTTTAGGTATTAAATTTATTGAGTGGTCTCTAACCCTTTTTGTCTGTCTCCTTTAGAATCTATTTTGATTCTTAAATATGATCTGGTTGTTGAGACAATTGAAAACGGTATTTCCTTGTTCCAGGATCTTTATCTTTGCCTTGAATCATTGGGTTTAGACATTACTTCGGTGATCTTTAAATCGTTTCAAAACGGCAGCAACATACCATTTTTTGTGATTTCTTTCTATCAAAGAATCGTATGAATGGTTGATTCCTACGTAATACACTTTACTTTTGATTTGATCAAAAGAGTTTTACCAATTCCAACAAAATTAACTTTTAAATTTTATCGAATTGGATCCTTTAGATTTATATATCTAAAATAGACTTACGAAGTTGTTCCAATTTATTGATCGATACTAACCTTAGATTCTTGCCCTTGAGAAATTAATCAATACGTTCTACTCGAGCTCCATCGTGTACTATTTACATGGCAACACTCTCAAAAATGAGGGTTCCAGTGGAACAGAACAAATGATGTCGAGCCAAGAGCACTTTCGTTCCTATATAATATAAAAAAGTGGTGGATGTAAGAATCCACAGCTGATCATGTCCTTCAAGTCGCACGTTGCTTTCTGCCACATCGTTTTAAACGAAGTTTTACCATAACATTCCTTCAGTTTGGAACCAGTATGTAATTGATTCAATTATGGAATCGTGAATAATCATCGGTTCGGTCGGTACATAATAATCTATACTTTTTTCTTCTATATGAAGAATGGATAATGTATGACGAAGTCTCAACAAGAATTCAATCAATTTAACCCCATTGTTTATAATTATTTTTTTAATTATAACTAACATAACATGAATAAATAAACACGAATAAACAAGTTATTTTGAATCTCTATCTTCAAGTACCGTGATAGGATAAATTCAACAATTTCACACTTCTTAGAATACCAAGAACTCATAAGAAATCATTAAAAAGATTTAATTGATTGAATAGTTTCCTACCCTATAATCATTATTTGCATAAGGTTTTACAGTAAGTACCATTCGCTTTTTATCATCATTAAGAGAAAGATAAATCCATATTGGATTAAACCATCAATGATTAATAAAAAAAAAAAGACTGATGTAAGGAAAGATTGAAGATTTAGGTTGTTATTTTTTCATATTTCATATTGTAAAATCTGTAATATTTAACAAATCCAAATTTCGTTTCATATGCGTGTTATTTGAACTCGATTAAATTTGTGAAAAAGATATGATTAATAAAAAAAAAAAAAAAAGAAATTAAGAATCGCATTCTATAACAATATTATACTCCTAAACGGAAGACTGGTCGAAAAGACAATCTTTATTTTGATATATTTTATTATGATATAGATTATGATATAGATATATATTTTCTTTTTTATTATAGATTAATAAAATGATCGTGGGTCAGGTATGTTCTGGGACGGAAGGATTCGAACCTCCGAATAGCGGGACCAAAACCCGTTGCCTTACCACTTGGCCACGCCCCATTTCTAGTCGACACTAATAAACACTAATATTGGTACTGGTTGTTCGTCAACTCAAGTCTAAATATCTATTATCTATAAAATAGATTACTAGAATTTTTATACATGTAGACGTAGAATTAAACAGAATTTATTGATCATTACATATAATTCAATTAAGATATTGTATGAAAGTATGGTTTATTCTATTCTCTTTTGATTTGAGAATTGAAAGATTTTTGATTGGGTGAGTTCAAATCAAAGAAAGTTTTTTGGTCTATCTTATTTTCTTTTTATTCATTTTTCTTTTCTATGAATAATAACATATTTATAATAATAAAATAATAAAAAACTCAATTTATTAATAACTCAATCAAAATAAATAAAATACAATTATCCTCAAGAACAAAATGTTTGTTATGCTTAATATATTTAGTTTGATCTGTATCTGTCTTAATTCTGCTCTTTATTCAAGTAGTTTTTTCGTCGCCAAATTGCCCGAGGCCTACGCTTTTTTAAATCCAATCGTAGATTTTATGCCAGTAATACCCCTGTTTTTTTTTCTCTTAGCCTTTGTTTGGCAAGCTGCTGTAAGTTTTCGATGATATCTTTAATTTAATAATGTCTAGACAAATTCATGATTTATTGAAAAAAAAAAAATTCAAAGAAAAGAATTGATAAGATCAGATAAGTCTTACACCCTCAATTCAAATATTGAAATTCTTGCTTGTACAACCGCGAAAAATCTGGATCACCCCACTTTATTTCTTGGTGTCAAAATAAAAAATCAAAATAGTAGGGTATGCGGTATAAAAACGGAGAATCTATTCTCTTTTTTACTAAAAAAAATCTTGGAGATTATGTAATGCTTACTCTCAAACTATTTGTTTACACGGTAGTGATATTCTTTGTTTCTCTCTTTATTTTCGGATTCCTGTCTAATGATCCAGGACGTAATCCTGGACGTGAAGAATAAAAGATAAGGTTTTCCTTGCTTGATTTTTAAATGTTCTTAGTAGGATTTTATCTATTACACATTTTTAACTATTAAAAATAAAAAGAGCTCGCGAAAAATTCGAAAGAAAATGCCAAGTCATCAACAAAAACGGAAAGAGAGGGATTCGAACCCTCGGTACGAAAAACTCGTACAACGGATTAGCAATCCGACGCTTTAGTCCACTCAGCCATCTCTCCTCCCAATTGAAAAAGGATAATACTATGTTACATTATAAAAAATAAGGATTGAAAGAGCCCTTCATAATATTTTTTTTCATCCGAGAGTGCTTTTTAGTTCCACGGCCCGGCTAAGTACTGACCAGGCCGGGCCCGCCATTTATTGTTCCAACGAATCATAAATAATTTTTTTTTTATTTGAAAACTAAAATACTTGCTTGTTATTACGATTGGAAAAATAAAAACTCATTTGATTTCTATGATATAGAATCAAATGATATCGAATCAAAGTGTCGTTTCTTATCTTAATTTTTTATATTTATTCTTTATTTTCTTTATTCCTTTTATTTTAGTAAATTAGTAAAGTCAATAAATAACAAAAAGGGAACTGTGGATTCTTGCACAATACATTTTCATGTATGTTATGGCTTAAGTAGTTTTGTCGAGACGTCTAGGTCAAAAACCTCCGGCAAAAAAACACTTGTTATTTAGTTTTAGTTATTGAAATTTAATGAATTCTCTTTTCCGAATCTCATTGGGTTCTCTGATACAACACGTAAACGCTCTAATTTTCATGATTATTTTATGATCCTATCCTTTCTTTTTACTCTTTTCACTTTTTATTACGACCCATTTTCTTGTTCGACAAAAGGTTCATTTATATACAATAATCGGATTGTAGCGGGTATAGTTTAGTGGTAAAAGTGTGATTCGTTCTATAATCCTTTATATAGTTAAGGGGTCTTTCGGTTTGATTAATATTTCATTCCGACCAAAAACTTTATTTCTTAAAAGGATTTAATCCTTTACCTCTCAATGAAAAATTCGAGGAAGAATATACATTCTCGTGATTTGTATCCAAGAATCAATTAAAAATTGAAAAATTGGATTATGAGATTACGAAACATAATTTTTTTTTTTTAATTAGATCAATACTTCTAATTCAATAAGTATGAGTAAAGGATCCATGGATAAAGATAGAAAGTGGCTTTCTAATCGTAACTAAATCTTTAATTTGGAATTTGTATTACGGAAATTGAAGCAAAATGGCTATTAAACAATGACTTTGGTTTACTAGAGACATCGACAAATTGTTTTAGCTCGGTAGAAACAAAATGCTTTTCCTAAGGATTCTCTCACATAGAAATAGAGAACGAAGTAACTAGAAAGGTTGTTATAATATAATCCCCCTCTTTTCTATAGGGATCGTCTAGAAAGCGGGTTGTTCTGAATACATTCAGACAGAAAAGCTGACATAGATGTTATGGGTGGAATTTTTTTTTCGTTCATGTCTTAATATAGGAATTTATACATCTTCCATAAAGGAGCCGAATGAAACCAAAGTTTCACGTTCAGTTTTGAATTAGAGACGTTAAAAATGATGAATCAACGTCGACTATAACCCCTAGCCTTCCAAGCTAACGATGCGGGTTCGATTCCCGCTACCCGCTTTTACTTTATTTTTTTAGTAAATTAATAAGAAATAAGAAAAAAATAGAATTAAATATTTTGAGATTTTTA